ATCAATCCATTTTATTCTATTTCTTCCAAGGCAGGGATTCAACAATCACTTAGCCAAAATCAAGTAACTATTCGTACGTTGTTGAAGAGGAATAAGGAATGCCAGTCTTTTATAATTTTGTCAGCATCTAATTGTTTTCAAATGGGTCCATTCAACGATGTAAAATATTACAATGATGTAATAAAAAAAGAATCAATGAAAAGAGATAGTCTAATTCCAATTAGGAATTCCTTGGGACCTTTAGGATTAGGAAGAACCCCTCAAATTGCGCATTTTTATTCATTTTACCATTTAATAACTTATAATCAGATCTCGGGAACTAAATATTTACAACTTGACAATTTCAAACAGACTTTTCAAGTGCTTAAATATTATTTAATGGATGAAAATGGTAGGGTTTCTATTTATAATAATCCCGATCCGCGCGGTAACATCGTTTTGAATCCATTCAATTTGAATTGGAATTTTCTCCATCATAATTATTGTGAAGAAGCGTCTAGAATAATTAGCCTTGGGCAGTTTATTTGTGAAAATTTATGTATATCCAAAAACGGACCGCACTTAAAATCGGGTCAAGTTCTAATTGTTCAAATTGACTCTGTAGTAATAAGATCGGCTAAAGCTTATTTGGCCACTCCGGGAGCAACCGTTCATGGCCATTATGGAGAAATCCTTTACAAAGGAGATACATTAGTTACATTTATATATGAAAAATCGAGATCTAGGGATATAACGCAAGGTCTTCCAAAAGTGGAACAAGTGTTAGAAGTGCGTTCGATTGATTCAATATCGATGAACCTAGAAAAGAGAATGGAGGGTTGGAACAAGAGTATAACAAAAATTATTGGAATTCCTTGGAGATTCTTGATTGGTGCTGAGCTAACTATAGTGCAAGGGCGTATCTCTTTGGTTAATAAGATCCAAAAAGTTTATAGATCTCAGGGGGTGCAGATTCATAATCGACATATAGAAATTATTGTGCGTCAAATAACATCAAAAGTGTTGGTTTCAGAAGAGGGAATGTCTAATGTTTTTTCACCCGGAGAACTGATTGAATTGTTGCGGGCGGAACGAACAGGGCGCGCTTTGGAAGAAGCGATCTGTTACCGAGCTATCTTATTGGGAATAACGAAAGCATCTCTAAATACTCAAAGTTTTATATCCGAAGCAAGTTTTCAAGAAACTGCTCGAGTTTTAGCAAAAGCCGCTCTCCGGGGTCGTATCGATTGGTTGAAAGGTCTGAAAGAGAACGTTGTTCTAGGGGGGATGATACCCGTTGGTACGGGATTCAACGGATTAGTGCAACGTTCAAGGCAACATACCAACATTCCTTTGGAAACCAAAAACAATAAACTATTCGAGGCAGAAATGCGAGATATTTTGTTCCACCACAGAGAATTATTTGATTTTTTCATTTCAAGGAATTTACACGATACACTGAGACAATCATTTCGAGGGTTGAATGATTCCTAAGAGCGGATTCACCCCCTTTCTTTTTAGCTATTTGTATTTGCGGTCATTTTTTTATTTTTTATTTTTATTTGGTATATAGTAATAAAGATAATAAAATAACAAATAGAATAGAAAGAAATTAATATTAATGGTTTGAATCGTGTATCAATGGCCAATATCCGTTAGAGGTAGAAACGAAGGTTCCATCGGAACAATTATTTATTTCTATTTCAGGGCACCCCGTCTCTCTTTTTTTTAATAAAAAGAAAGGAGGTGCGGATAAATAAATGACAAGAAGATATTGGAACATCCATTTGGAAGAAATGATGGAAGCAGGAGTTCATTTTGGTCATGGTACTAGTAAATGGAATCCTAGAATGGAACCTTATATCTCTTCAAAGCGTAAAGGTATTCATATTATAAATCTTATTAGAACTGCCCGTTTTTTATCAGAAGCTTGTGATTTAGTTTTTGATACAGCAAGTAGGGGAAAGCAATTCTTAATTGTTGGTACCAAAAATAAAGCAGCCGATTCAGTAGCACGGGCTGCAATAAGGGCCCGTTGTCATTATGTTAATAAAAAATGGCTAGGCGGTATGTTAACGAATTGGTATACTACGGAAACGATACTTCATAAGTTCAGGGACTTGAGAACGGAACAAAAGATGGGGAGACTCAATCGTCTTCCGAAAAGAGATTCAGCTATGTTGAAGAGACAATTATCTCACTTGCAAACATATCTGGGCGGGATCAAATATATGACTGGATTACCCGATATTGTAATAATCGTTGATCAGCAAGAAGAATATATGGCTCTTCGAGAATGTATGATTTTGGGAATTCCAACGATTTGTTTAATCGATACAAATTGTGACCCAGGTCTCGCTGATATTTCGATCCCAGCAAATGATGACGCGATAGCTTCAATCCGATTAATTCTTAACAAATTAGTATTTGCAATTTGTGAGGGTCGTTCTAGTTATATACGAAATCCTTGATTCATATTAATAATGAATAATAAAATAAAAAAATTATTTTGGGAACTCCATAGATTTATGAAATCGGTTATGCTTCCTAAAAGAGATACAAGTAACTAGGGATATTATGTAATTAATTGGTATACAAATATATATAAGTCAACTAGGCAAGTCGAAAAAAGAGAAGGTTGAATCAAAATAATTCTTTTTAAAGTTCTATTTTTTTCAGAGGGCAATATGAATGTTCTATTATGTTATATCAACACACTAAAAGGCTTATACGATATATCCGGTGTGGAAGTCGGCCAACATTTCTATTGGAAAATAGGAGGTTTTCAAGTCCATGCCCAAGTAATTATTACTTCTTGGGTTGTAATTGCTATCTTATTAGGTTCAGCCATTATAGCTGTTCGTAATCCACAAACCATTCCTACTGACAGTCAGAATTTCTTCGAATATGTTCTTGAATTCATTCGAGATGTGAGCAAAACTCAGATTGGCGAAGAATACGGTCCATGGGTTCCCTTTATTGGAACTTTGTTTCTATTTATTTTTGTTTCGAATTGGTCGGGTGCTCTTTTACCTTGGAAAATCATACAGTTACCTCATGGGGAATTAGCCGCGCCTACAAATGATATAAATACTACTGTTGCTTTAGCTTTACTCACGTCAGTAGCATATTTCTATGCGGGTCTTAGTAAAAAAGGATTAGGTTATTTTGGTAAATACATTCAACCAACTCCAATCCTTTTACCCATTAATATTTTAGAAGATTTCACAAAACCCCTATCACTTAGTTTTCGACTTTTCGGAAATATATTAGCTGATGAATTAGTAGTTCTTGTTCTTGTTTCTTTAGTACCTTCAGTGGTTCCTATACCCGTCATGTTACTTGGATTATTTACAAGCGGTATTCAAGCTCTTATTTTTGCAACTTTAGCTGCGGCTTATATAGGCGAATCCATGGAGGGTCATCATTGACTAGTTTTCGAAATAGTCTTTTTTTGGTTTAAGCCTTACGCAATATATGTGCGTATCAAGGTAATCCGCTTAAGGAGCATAATATATAAAAATAAATAGATAAATTATATAAATATAAACTATATAAAGTATAGAAGTAATAGTCAAAAATAAGATATTAGCGGTATTAGGGAATTGCAACAAACAAAAGGGGAAGTAAAAAAAAGGAAAGAGATCGAAAAGATCTTTTTCCTAAAATTCCAGTTCGGTCTATTTATCCCCCCCCCAATGAATACTATCTTTATATTGTTTTGTTCATTTAATTCCAATATCCAATATTATTAGATATTAGTAATCATAATCTGAATAATAATTAGGATTGTAATACTTATAGTATTATAGTGTGCTATTTTAAAAAAGATGCTATTGTTATATAGAAGAATTCCCATTCAAGTTGATTTCATCCAATTAAACGGTTGACCAAAAGAGAATTTTAATAAATAATAAATTACCTGAACTTAGATCAATCAAATACTTCTATTTCGATGCAACGATTCGATCTAACGAATTTGTCCATGTAGATTGATTGTACCTGCGTCGGCGAGTAAAAAAGAAAAAATAAAGATTTACAAAAAACTTCAAATTTATAAAAAAAAATGGATTGGTTAGGGGGGGCCGAACTAGATGTATGTACTCTAATTAGTATAAGACAACTCTTGTGAATGTTTCGAAGAATGATTCTATAATCCGATTGAATGTAAGATATGAATGGTTGATTTACGTTATCCAAGAAACACATGTATATGTAATATTAGATATTAATTAGTTATATATGTAATATCTAAGCGGCTCTATTACTGTGAATTTAGATAGGAATTCCAATGGAATCCCCTCCATTTCCTTTGTAGTTGTGAATTGAATATTAAATGAATAAAATAAAGTGACTATTGAATAAAGAGATTCAATCAAGAAAATAAGAAAAAACGAAAAATTCAAAAAGAATGGTATGGATTCAAAAAAATTCTGTGAATAAAAACTAAAAAAGAAATATCGAAGCCGTTCTGATAATTCAATAATAATATTATTACTTCAATTCCGAGTTCTTATTTCCTTCGACTGTATAGATCTTAGCGATGGAATAATTAAGTCATAATTTATTGGTTGATCGTATCATTAACTATTTACTTATTTTGGTGTGAGGAACTTATCATGAATCCACTGATTTCTGCCGCTTCCGTTATTGCTGCTGGGTTGGCCGTCGGGCTTGCTTCTATTGGACCTGGGGTTGGTCAAGGTACTGCTGCGGGCCAAGCTGTAGAAGGGATCGCGAGACAGCCCGAGGCGGAGGGAAAAATACGAGGTACTTTATTGCTTAGTCTGGCTTTTATGGAAGCTTTAACAATTTATGGACTGGTTGTAGCGTTAGCACTTTTATTTGCGAATCCCTTTGTTTAATCCGAAAAAAAAAATACGTATTTTTTATTAGTTTATTTCCTTGGACTTACTGCTTTTTTTGAATTAGATTAGGATTTCACTCCTCCAATTATTTGGTGGGACACTAACCCATGGGAAGGACTGATTGGAGAATGGGGAATTAGCAGAACGACTCGC